CCATTCTTCATCGAATCATATGAATCGATTTAGAAATAATGGAATTTCTATTTTTTTTACTGAATCACATGAAATTTTACCTAACTCCGTATATGGAATGTATGAAATACCTATGAACAGAGGAATAAATAGAATAATTTTATACTCAAATTGGAATTTGCAACAAACGGATAGAATCTAAATTCTAAATGGAAAGGAATTAAAAAATTCCACCTAGACTTATGGAGTTTTTTAAAGAATATCCGAACCAAAAATGGATTCCATTTCTACCATTATTATGATATTCCATATTCCAATCCAATTCGATTTGATACCAGAAAAATAAAAGAATTGGGAAGTTTCTCTCTTCGATGAGATAAAGACCTAATAATCAGAAACAATATAGAATATCTTTTTTTAGCACTTAACCTTTTCACCGCAAAAAAGAATTCGAATTCGCAAAGAAGAGAGAAGATTTTACCTATTTTTTTAGTAGAATCTGTAGACTAGAATTGAGGTGCGTAATAAGGCTTGGATTTATTAAACATGCGCAGATATAACTCTAGTCTAGCTATAGTTATCTATATAGATGTTTCTTCCTTTATTGCAGTCCTATTCATTTGGAACAGCACATGTCGTGTTAAATTTGTATTTTCTATTCAATCTATTTATTTATTTTCTATTCAATCTATTTAATAAAAACTTGTAAAAAAGATGCAAGTACGAAAGTTTCTTGAAAATTCCCTTCTTTTGAAAATTCCTTTCTTATAGGCATTATATACGGATAAGATACCCGATTAGATAATATCTGTGTAACAATTTATGTTCTAGGGTTTACATATACCGATAATTGCTGTTATAATTGAAATGGGATTTTTTTCTTGAAAAATAAATACTGATTAGTTATGTCTCAATTTGGATTTTCTTATCTCATTAGGAAAAAACCATTTTTTTTTGAATTTCCATTTTTGAATTTAAATTGAAGAATCATTCATGAATTAATAGTTAATGGTTCCGATTTGTCCTGAATTTTAGCTTTTTTGACTGAAAATGCACGTTTGTTTTTTTCAATATCAATAGAAAAAAGGGGGGAAGGGTCTCTTTTAAGAATGGGATTAAGGAAAACAGAATCGAAGATACAAACAAATAAAAAAAAAGAAGTTTAGAACCCCCTTTTTTAGTTTTTTGGGGGTATTCTCATATATTTTTTTTGTATCATTTTGGCGGCATGGCCGAGCGGTAAGGCGGGGGACTGCAAATCCTTTTTCCCCAGTTCAAATCCGGGTGTCGCCTGATCGACAAAATAGCTTATTCCGTTTTCTTGATATAAAACTTGACAATTTTTTTTCCAGCAGAAGCAAGCGGGGGAAAGGGACTCTTGAGACTTCCTTGATTCTAAATTCTAAGCATTTGCAGGTTTTATTCTTTAAAATTCTATAAATCCTTACGTCTCGGATTCAAGAATTCAAGAAAGATTCTAGTAGTGAAAAGGAATCGGTAAATCTTGATATGATAGTCCTTCCACTCCACTACTAATGTAGTGTCTGTCTACTGACTGGGTCTTGAATTCGATTGGATAGGGATAGATATAGATCGGACAGGGAATCAAATTCCATTTTTAGTTGGGGAAGGGGCGAAAAAAACTTTGTATACAGACTCCTGAAAATATATGAGCACTCCGACATTTATTCAATATTAGTTAGATTGAATAGCTAATTGGCTTTCTTTTTTATTATTTCTTTTTCTATTTCTAAATTCTAAATAGAAAATCCATTTAGAATAAAAAAAAATATTAAATTAAATTTAAATATCTATTAAAATTAAATTCAAAATTCTAATATATAAATATCAAATTAATAATTATATAAATATCAAATTAATAATAAAATAATTAATAATATAAATTCAATATTTTAAATATATTAAATAAATAATATTCTATTCATTATATTCATATTCCATTTTATTCAAAAAGAATATTATAATTAAATATTCTAATAAATTGAAAAATGAAATAGAAATCTTAATATTTTGAAAATTTTAAATATTTATAAATTAATAATATTTAATATTTTCAAAATTCAAATTTAATTAAAAAGAAAAAAGAATTCTTTCTTTTCGGCAACCCCGAGTGAAAGAATTTATTCGGCTGTCTTCCGATTGTTTTACAGAGACAATCGGGAGACGGTAAGGATTAGATTAAATGAAAATAAGAGTATGCGAAGTGATCTATCTTGATTCTATATATATATATATATATTTTTACTTAATGAAATCGAGGGCAACAAAAAAAAGCATAGGTCTTATTATTCCTACCTGTTAGTAACATTCATTCCCTTAATACTTCCAAGGGTGTCTCCGGATATTTTGTTTGTACTTAATGTTTTCTGATTATACTAGAAATCATAAAATCATATAAGAACTTGTTAGATGTTATAATTGGATTTATTGGATTCTTTGGTCAATGATGTTAGGCCAGAATCAGAATCCCTTTTTGACTCTGTCCCAGTGATTCCACTATTATTTATTTATTATTAGTGAACAATAACAAAAATGAAATAATTCCTTCATATTGATAGAAATAGGAGACATAATTTACATGGATATAGTAAGCCTCGCTTGGGCTGCTTTAATGGTAGTCTTTACATTTTCCCTTTCCCTCGTAGTATGGGGAAGAAGTGGACTCTAAAAATACTACTAATTGAGTTGAGGGAAAAAACGAAAATCAAACTGTATCCTTATAGATGGGTTCTGAAATTTTATTTTTCTATTTAATTCATTAATTCAATTTCTAAATGGAATTCAAAAATATCTGCATTTCGGAATTATAGTGTATTCGAATGGAATAATGTATTCTATGGATAATATAGAAAAAGAAAATACTCTTTCAATTAAACAAATATTTGACTTTTCCCCATGTTCGTATTTGGAAAGTCAAGGTAATACAAATAATCGGAAACTTACCAAATTCTTTATTCTTTCTAAAATTTCGATGAACTGGCTCTTACCAAAGTTATATATGGACAATGAGGAACCGCGGAACCCGTTTTTTTATTAGTTATTAAGCGCGGATACACGCTTTCTATAGGAAACAAGATAGACGTAGTAGTTGTCTAAGGAGATACTACACATAATAAGATATTGACGTTGCCTTAGGCGAGTCACATATTACGTGCTTATCGCTTGTTTTATTATTTGGTTTTTTATTTATTTGAGTTTCAAAATTGGATTTCTGTTTTCATTTCATATCATAGTTCAAACGTTAAAAATCCGTTGGGTTTTACTAAAATTTTCGAAATAGGAAAAAGTTTCCCATAGAAAACCCCTGGATCATCTGTTAACTATTTAATTTAATCAATATCAATTACTTCTTCTTAATCAATTACTTCTTTGGAATGCTAAAAATAAAAAAAAAAAGATTATTTGATTTTTTTAATATGATACCGGGATTGGTCTTGAAAATAATCAGAAATCTAGAAATTCGAATCGGACGAAAAAGAGTTGCCTTTTGATTATTTCAGATTGATTGGAACCAATACAAATAAACAAAAAAATTGGGACGCTATGTGCATTACATATATGTGATTGATGTTCTATATATATGAAGATAGATATTGAAAATCGATTCATATTAAACCTCTATCTTCATAGAGTAAAACTTTATACACTACAATAATAGATAGTATAGTAGAAAGAAATAGATTTTTTTCTTTCTACCATACTATCAGATTTCATAGAATACTGCTGATTCTAGTCCGATCATTTCATTTAAGAGTAAGACGCAAAATTGAAATCCTTTTTCATTTTTTCTTCCATCATTGCATTGATAAGAACTAAGAAGTAAAGTTTAAGTCAAATTAATCACTTTGACTTACCGTTTTTACGTAAATTATAAGTAAGAAGGCAGTAGGAACTAGAATGAACAGTGCAGTAGCAATAAATGCGAGAATATTTACTTCCATAATCTCATCGTTAGATTTCTCTTTAATTCGCAATAACTCGGGATTTAATCCCATAGAGATGATAAATCTTTCGTCGGTAAATTCAATGGTATAAATTACATCTCGATGATATCGAATCGGATCAATATCATGAATAACAATATCTGAACTATCAAATCGATTCATCGTCAAGAATTGAATAGTATAACATAGGAAGATCTTTTATCCATACCCAATTCAAAAATGGATTTCTGATCCAATCAAAAATTCCTTTACTTTTTTTTAATATTCTCATCCTTCAATTAGTAATAGGATAAACATATATCAAAAGTTCAGTGTGAAATTGGAATGAGATAGATTGTTTAAAATGCAAATAATTAGGAATTGAAATAGGTACTTAGTACTTGAGATTATACAAAATCGGAGCCAGCAAAGGATAAACTTTGAATCCTAAAGTGTTCTATCAAAATCAAAGGAACTCCTTTTTTTTTGTATCGTGCAAATTCCATTTGTGTGTGTGTGTTCGCTGTAAACATATTCTATAGTACTCTATTTCATTACACAGATCAGGAGTAATCGAAAAAGCCAGGTCTAGTAGTATGGTATCTCCTTCTCTTGGAATCCTGAATATGAGGCTACTAATAATTGTGCTAATCCACATATGTTTCTTTTCCATCAATCAGTATTAGTTGAAGAAATGGAAATTACCCTGTTGGTTTGATGAGAAATGTGAAACGAAAAAAAGAAAAAAAGGGGAGATCCCTGTTAGGAATGAGATTATGTTTGTTATTTTGACTCCCTTTCACAGAAGAAATGAATTGATGTATTTTTTTATTGGATTTCTATCCGTCGGGACTGACGGGGCTCGAACCCGCAGCTTCCGCCTTGACAGGGCGGTGCTCTGACCAATTGAACTACAATCCCAGGAAAAAAAATGTACAGCATGCATATTCTTACGATTTCATTCAAACCTTTTCTATTTCGATTTTAGATTAGAATTGTCTTGTTCTAACTGGCGGAGGCGGGACTAATATATTGATATTCTTTTTTTATATGGATATGCACTTTAGCGAGATCTACACGGATTACTAGTAATCTGTTTGTTATTTCCAAATCGATTGAAAATAAATCTTTCAATAAATCAATGAAAATAAAAAAGAGTCTCTTTTTATTTAGACTTTATACTTACAGATCTTGATATGAATCTAGATCATTAGCAAGATCTTAATTTGTGGAAAAAATACGTAAAAAAATAAATAGTGGTAGGGATGTAGCAGATTTTTATTCTTGTGTATCAAAGCTCATTGGGCATTTCCGGAGAACAACAAATGGTTACATCATTTCATGGTGGATCGGCGAATTATTGGGCCGAGCTGGATTTGAACCAGCGTAGACATATTGCCAACGAATTTACAGTCCGTCCCCATTAACCGCTCGGGCATCGACCCAGGAAAAATCAATTTAAGTCCTTATTGATAATCCACGATCAACTTCCTTTCGTAGTACCCTACCCCCAGGGGAAGTCGAATCCCCGCTGCCTCCTTGAAAGAGAGATGTCCTGAACCACTAGACGATGGGGGCATACTTGCCCGACCGCCATTATACTATGTTCATAGTATGAACAGTTTTTTGAAATTGTCAATATAATGGAATGGAATGATATGACTCGATCAGAAGGATCTTTCCGTCTTTCAGAATTCCATAGAATTTTTGGATTCATCATTTTCATTTTGAAATTGTTCATTCCAATCCCCACTCTATAATTCTAAAAATAGAAAAAAAAGTAATACGAAAGAGAGATAGATAGGGGCCTTTCGGAGAATGATTGGTTTGCCGGAAAAGAAAAGGCGAGGGGGTTAAACTTCATTTCTTTCACCTTCATTCATTGTTAAGAAAGATTCGGTGGGCATATTTCTATCTCCCACTAAGCCGGGAAATTAAAAAACGATAATCAATCTGGAAATCCGGGAAGAGGGATAGGGATCAACAAGTTATTGAAAAATTGTTTTTCGATAAGAATTTGGTTGAGAGACAAATTGAATCCATTTATCAACGATTCGATGAAAAATCTTGTATCTATGTTGAATTGGTGGATACATGTATCAATCAAATGAATTTCGTTAGGATGAGGATCAATTCAATTAGAATCGATTTGGAAATAATTCATTACATTGATATTTAGAAAATCCAATATCAAAAAACCCATTTTACCTATACTATACTCACTAGGTAAATCCAATTTCTTGTTCCTTAATGAGCCGCTATGCAGATAAAACGTATCTATATACATATATTCTAATTTCATATAAATTTCATATAATCATATAACATATAATAAGTTATAACATATAATAAGTATATGCAGTAATAAATATATGCACTAGACTCATAGTGGCTAGTTCCTTATTCAGGAATTCAACCAAACGGGGCCCCTTTAACTCAGTGGTAGAGTAACGCCATGGTAAGGCGTAAGTCATCGGTTCAAATCCGATAAGGGGCTTTTTTCTTTTTTCATAAAACTCCAGCGGTAGTATTCATATTTGAAGAGAGAATAGAGATATTGTTGATATTTGTAATAAAAAAACTAAGGAATCGTAGAATTTCATTAGAAATTAGAAAATGGAATTCTGAATTCTAATAAATTATCGTTATCATTTTAATGAATTCGAATATAGTAATTCTAGTCGAATATAGTAATTCTAGTTAGTATAGTAATTCTAGTTAGAAAGTAGAACATTTTTTTATTATTTCATTATAATGAATAATGATAAGTCATCTCCTTTAATTGCCAGATATTCCTATTTTCTATTATTCCAATCAAAAGAAATTGGAAATCCAATCAAAAGAGATTGGAAAGATTCAAAATCAACAAAAGAAAAGGTAAGTAGACCTAACCCATTGAATCAGAACTATATCAACTATTCTGATATTCAAATTCGATAGAGATGAAATTAGAACAGTGGATCTTTTTTTATTTCATTTTTTCTATTTGTTTGATTTGGACTCCGCAAGAATCTGTCGATATTTCCGATTAAATCTTCTTGTTCCTAGAGGTTCTATAGGAAAAATTTGCTATTCCCTTCCTCCACGGAGAAAGGTTTATTCCAAGTCCCAACATACAAATAATTTTGCATTTTCAATATCTTTCAGAACATAAGAAAAGATCAATTTACTCTATTATTTATAGAATATTATTTAGATAGGATATATTATTTATATAAGATATGATATATCTATATAAAACTAAAAGAAATCTATCAAATCGTGGATTCACGTATCAAAAATTTGCATATCGATGCATACGATATTTTTTCCGGCAATTGATGGATGCGAGAAAGAGACTTTCACTGACAGTCTCTTATTATTAATCTATGAAATTCAATACCAATACAATATTAATATTAATTAATATTAAATAATAGCAAATTCATTCGATTTTTTTTTTCTGACAGATAAAAGTAACTAGAAAAAATATTCGAAGTGTCTTTCTTGCCTCGATCTGCAAAAAAAATGGACTTTGGAGTTTTTTTTGATTAATCTGAAAGAAAGGAAAATATAACAAAGAAGACAATACCAATAA